AGAAGAAGGATGGAGCAGAAAGATAGAAAGATCAGTTGCTGGAAATCAAATATGTAAATAGTCGAGTTATTGCATTCCTCTCACAAACTATCAATTTCATAAGAGAAGAAAGATCGTTTTTCGAAACTATCAATTTCATAAGAGAAGAAAGATCGTTTTTAGAAAAGAAAGAAGGTTTTGATTCGAGGCGGATCCCTTTTTTCTTTGCCTTTACGAGTAAGAAAGTGGTTACGCTCCGCTGGGGAGCCGGAACTGTAAATTCCTACTGTGGTTCGAGTCCACAAACCACTGAGAGCTCTGGCATCGGTTCAGGCTAAATCCTGAAGAAAGCTAGAAAGCGCTGTTTGATGAGCCTGCGTCCGATTTGTGAGTTGGTTAGGTAAAGGCTGACCAAGCCAATGATGCTTAGCTGCCCAGTCGTGCCGAGGAATTCCCATCCGACCAGAGGAGGGAAGAGAGTGACTAAGCAGCAGCTCCACTTGTCGCGTACTTCTTTAGCTGCACCGTCATCGCCGGCCGGACAAACCCTTCCAACAAATGGGGAGTGGGCCAAAGGAACACGACACATCCAGTGAAGAGATCCCGGACAGGGAAGTCAGAAGGTCTGCAAGCCTCGTCTTCGCCCCTGCTTTAGCTGCACTTGGTGCGTAAGAGGGAGACCCGGTCGCTCAGATACAGACAGCAGCTCATTTTACGCTTAAACACATCCCAGGGAATTACAGGAATACGGGCTCCGCCTAGCTACCTGATCCCATCATGAATAGGAATTACCAGCGAACCAAGAGAGATAGATTCAACAGAGGAGAAGGGGTGGCGTGCTTTAGCGACACCTTCAAGACATCCAGGAGTGATCTAGACGAGGTGGGACATGCCGGCTAGAGTACATGCTTCAACTGGAACATCGCTTCGCTACTCTTCCCTCCCTACCCCTACGGTCGTACACTCTGTTGATAGTTCGCCAATGGCTCACAACCAGACAATCATAGTATGTTCGTTCGTTCACTTCGTTCTCTCTCTCCCCTTCTCCCGTTAGCTTGTTCCCCTCCTCCCTTCCCAACCTTCCCAGCCCTTCCTCCAAGAGTAGTTACGCCTTTTCCGTCAGTGGAGAGAGCGAGCAACGACCTGTGAGCGACCGTAGCTCCCTCTGCAAGTGGTAAGGCGCAGTTCACCCCCTATCGAACGGAGGAAGATCGCTGTTGATGTCATGACTAACTTCTTGATTCTTTGATGAGAGAGGCGTGCGTGTGAAATGTCTGATTCATGGCTTGGTTAACGAGATGTCCCAACTGGTACTGGAGCACACCCGTCTGGTTCGTACCATCATTGGCTTGTTCATCCTTTACCTAAGCCTAATCTTCTTCTTCATAGCACACGGAAGTAAAAAAAAGCAGAGAAGGATTAAGACTAACCACTTTTTCGACATCCCTTCATGAAGCGCAGCAACATTTCGGAAGACTGCTAAAAGCGAGAAGTCCTGACCTTCGTTACTAGAGCACAGAAAAAGCAACAGTGTGCTGTACAGAGAACTTGCTTCGATAGGAAAAGAAAAGCTGTATTTCTAAGCTGGGAATGTTGGGTAAGAGTCCGCCTATTACCTCTAAAAAGTGGAGGAGGTGAGACCCCTGTTGGAGTCAACTTTTGAATTTACCGGCTTTGGAGAAACCTTTTCAGTTGCTTAGTGCGAATCCCACGTTTCGAGGGTGGGTAAGGTCTCAGTACCTCGGATATAGCACAGAAAGGCCTATAGCATCCAATACCACTTTTCAGGTTACTTCCTTGTGAGCTTGTCAGACAAAGTAGGCGACGGTGTGCTGCACTACATCTCCTCAGCAGTTGATCGGTCAGGTTCCTTGCCTTGCTTAACCCAGCTCGAGTATTATTCGAAACGAGGAATATCCTTACTCTAGAAGCTCAGAGTTAAGAGTTAAGGGAAGGTGTTAGCTAAGGAATTAGGTCTTCCTCTTCGAAAGGAGAACTCTAGTCTACCGTGGTGGGTAGTAGCTACTCCCAGTACATCTATCATCCGTGACATCCATGGCAACTACTACTTTTCATTGCTGTGCTGTTTAATCGATCGAACAAAACTCCTAAGGTAGAGATCTTAAGAAGAGGACGAGCTCAACTCCCGATTGTTCAAGCTTAGATACCTCTTTGATTTGGGATTGACGAAACAGTATAAACCTTTATAATAGGCCTATTTTGTGCGTTTAATCACCTTTCTTTCATCTCTGAGCCAGCTATCCTTTCAGAATAGGGCTTTCCGCTTTCTTTTAAGGTGAGGAATCTTAGGAGTTCAGCTTTTTCGATTAAACGAAGAATTCTGTCATTTCAGATGGGATTCCAAAGCAAGGCTAGTTATCTATGTTAGCTTCATTCCTGTGAAGTTGGTTTCTAGTTTTTATCTTTGAGTTGGCAGTAACATGACTAGCAGCATAGTACGCACACACGAAAGTCAAGGGATTGTCTGGCCCTGCTACCTACCCAACATGAGCACACTCCGAAATTAGAGTAGCTATCTATTTCATAAGAGACCTCTTGCAGATTGAAGCATGATTGGGCTCTCCGCTTCTCTTCAGATGGAACTTCGCCATGTCCATGTCCCTCGAGTACTGTTCCTAGAGTATAGTAGAGTACGGATCGATTGAACTGGTTTCTGTCGTACCCCTAACGGTACAGTTATGACCTAATGCGGGGTCTCTCTCAGGCAGAAGATCAACCGATGTACGATGTTGGACCTAATGAGAGGTCCTTCTCTGTCAGGGTTTATAGGTCAACTGGTTGCTTCGCTAGAGTAGGACCTAACCCATGTACTGTGAGTGTTGATTAGTCACCCTGATATCGAGTGAGCATTCGGGGGTGTAGACTTCACACTTTAACAGGTCATCTGTCTTTCGAAGTTTTCTGTAACACAGAGATGTAGTTGCAAGGCAAAGGTCAACTAGCTTGCTTCGCTAGGTTGCTTCGCTAGGGACTTAAGGAGAAGTTATTTTCTGTAGCACAGAGATGACTTTAGTAAGTTGCAAGGCGAAGGCCTCAACGATTGTGGTTAATCTATCTTGGTATCTTTGTGATGAGGTATGGCTTATCTGTGCTGGGGTGTGCTTGGGAGTCAAATGCTAGGGTCATGCGAAAAGTCCTATTTCCAATTCCGATCTCATATCTAAGGAACGGGAGTTCTTAACAGAAGAAAGGCCATAGACTCCGTTTGGTACGTATCTGATATGTGACAAATCCTAAATCTGCAAGGTATCTTATCTCTCTCAGTTATTAATATGGTGCTGGACTAGCGAAGCAACCCTTTTGAAGAAGGAATCTTAGGAGTTCTGCAGCATATGGATGGCTTAAAGGAAGAAATCAGACATCTGAGATAAGCAGGGCTGTTGTCTAATCTGAGGAATGCATACGAATCCTATAGTAAGTTCACGGGTAATTCTCCGCTTAGTTCAGTAATCTCCTGAAAGTTGGGTGAGCTATTCTGTTTTCCGAGGTACCAACACTTTCAACCACTTTATTTCCGAGGTCCTAAACCTTAAACCAGTTTTTAAACGCGATTAAACGCAGATCAGCGACATCCGTTTTCCAAGGACTAGCGAAGCAACCGTAAATCTGATACTTTGCTATAGTTTGCTACTTTTTCTGGGTATCGAGGAAGTATTCGAAGTCTGCCTTGGTTCAGCACACTATTCCGCGCATCTCCCACTCGCTTACTGGCAGAAGGTCTGCAAGCCTAGCCCCTTCTCTTTATCGAGGGCAACTCATGCTTATAGGGCACTCCCGGGATGGAACCAGCGATAATTACTTCCACTCAAAGGGATCGGATTATGAACCACTCCTAGCTGCTTTCTTTCAAACCTTTCCATCTGAAGTTGATTCTATAGGTGCAGTTGCAGTTCTAGCTCTTTCTTTAGTTGCTGGAGATGTAATACGACTAGCATCAAGCCTTCCTTCTTCAGTAATAGTTCCAGTGGAGGAAGAAGAAGAGCAGATCGCTTTAGACTGCCTCCCTTACTAAACAAGATAGGCTCGCTTCATCTGAGCCGTCGCCCCTTTCAATAGGTGTAGGCATCGGGCCGATTCTCCTTTGCCTATCTTCCTGCTCTGCCAGTATACCTCCTTGCAAACCTCCCTTCCCTTAGCTTTCAATCTGTCTTGTGCCACTCCAGCTTTCACTCAAGCCATTCTTTGAACATACTTTATAGGGGCGACCTTCACTCTTCTTCTCGCTTCCTAACCCTAAAAGCTCACTTCTTTTGGTGTTGCTCCACGATCTTAAAGTGGAACTACGAGATAAATAAGCGGCGGGCTGATCTGACCTGCGCGTCTGCCTTCCTTTCGTCACTACGACTTGGTTTCGAAAGAAGGAATGAGCGCTAGCCTAGCTAACTAGCATACCTTTCCTTGCCTCTTGCTCCGTAAAATGCTATCACATTTTGATTCCAATCATCTCATCTTTGTCCCGTTGAGAAGTTTAGTGGATGAACACTAGAATTGAGTTGCATGAAATACCTGGCAATTCTTGAGATAGGGCTCATCAGACTTTCTTAGTGAGAGTCCCAGTGGTACAGACTATGTCAAAGCTGATCTTTGAAGTACGATCGGAGGAGATACCCGGCAGTGAAAGCTTTCCTCTCCTTTTAGTCGAGTTACGTCAGTACCTCTCGCAATAAATGCTCGAGTTCCCTCTTTTAAAAGAGTAATAAATTACCTTGGACCCTATCCTCTCTGATAGATGATCTTGCTTGGGCCACTGAAGAAGAAGAATATTGAGGAATTGGACTTAGCATTCTATCTAATGCTTTGATCCATCTAAGCCCATTGACAAGCAGGAAGAGGAGAGGGGGCTTTTGGGATAATTATGATACTGAGCCCAATGGAAAAGCCCACGCCCGAGTCCAAAATGGAATTACTGGGGAAACGAATCCAAGAAAGCCCAAAAACAAAAGTGTGGAGAAGGGGACTTATTGTACTGAAAAAGTTATTGTGCTCATTTACTCTATACGCGTCTTAGTGGACTGACAGAGTGAGCTGGAAAGGTTCCGTCTTTCCGGGGAAATTCAAGAGAGCTAGCTTCGGTGCTCACCAAAGGACGGAGCTGTCGAGTAAGGATTGGCCGAAGTCAGTTACCTGGGAATCAGCCAATAAAAAATAGACAAATAAAAGCGTGATCTGAGTAGGCAGAGCTAAATAGTGCACGTAGGGTAAACGAGGACTCTGGTCAGCTTTGAGCTGTCGAGTAAGGAGTGACGGGCCTTTGGAAACCCGAGAAAAGCGGGGGAGTACTCTATACAGTGCGTTCTATTATTGCCTCTTATTCCCGAGGGAGTGGTCGTAATTAAGCCGCGTGGCAATACCCGCCAAAAAGGACTCTTTGATTTTGAGGGGCGGGGCCTTTATCCAGGGGAGAATTCTTCAGCGCACTAAAATCTAGTTAAGGGGGTTCCATATTCATGAAAAGCCGGGGTTGAACCATGTTACGGAACTAAGACAAGAATTATGACTAATAAGAAAGGGTTTAGGGCCTGCCTATAAATAGAAGCTTCTTTCAGTCTCTATTTGGCAAAGAGGGCACTTAGAAGTCGGCAAGAAAGTGAGTAGACATGGATATCGCGAACAGACTGGCGAGCATTCAACAAGAAATACAAACCGTGGAAAACGAAAAGCTCCAATGTGAGCAAATGCTTGGTCTGTTCTGGGAGCATCCGCCTGCTCTCGATCCGGAGGTCGTGGGCAGAAGGATGCAACTTTTACGGGACCGCATTCGCGGTCTGAAACACAGGATTTCTTTTCTCCTGAAGGAGCAGGAAGGCCTAATAATACAGGCTGTCACCCACGGTCGCCGGGGAGACTAGAATAGAAGAGTCCGTCGACTCTTTCTTTCGATAAGATTGAAATAAGGAGTCCGTCGACCCAAAGTAATGTGTTTTAATGCATGGCTTTCTTTGTTATCTTTCATGTTGCTCTATGTCTTTGGTTTATGTACTATGTTCTTAGTTTCCTTTTTAATGGTGTGTGGCTGGTCTACGGTGTGTGTAGGCTTCCTATTTTATGTATGCTTGTAATGCTTCTGCTTTGTCAAATATTCCTTTGAATATCCGGTCTTCATCTTCCTTAGATTAGATGCTACTTCCTTCGTCTAACGCACTGCCCCACAGATAATCAAAGTCTGTAATAGCGGACGATTCTATCAAACCCTAAAGTAGAAGAAAAAGTAGAAGCTACGAAACCATAAAGCTTCCCTCCTGTTTGAAACAGAAAGCATTGATATCATTGGACACTAAAGGGTCAAACTTTGCTTTGTGCTGTTCACATAGTCGACTGGGAAACGGAAAATCTCATTAATCTTAGTATTACAGACTTTTTACGAAGCGAGAGGAAAAGACGGCAAAGTCTTAACTAAACTATTCCGACTGAATATGAGCCTAAAAAAAATGCGAACTTCCTTCAATGCCTTCTCATTAGTATCTGCTGTGTCGCTAAGCATTCTTTCCATCCGCTAATGGACCTATGCTCGACGGAATCGGCGTGCAGGAGCGTACTGCAGAACTATGACCCATACAGTGGAAGCTCTGGTCCCGCTTATAGATATGGGCACAGCTTTCTTCTCTGTAGAGATTTTCATTGATCGTAGCTAATTAGGCGGCAACAACCGAAGAAGCAGAAGAAGCTGCTACCGCGAATAAGGATCTGGGTTGGCTTCTTCTTTTTCTGAGTCTTAAGTAAGAAAAGAACCATTAGTTGGTCGCTGGTCTTATGGTAATGGTGACTATCTGCTTCGTTTCCAATGCGTAGTAGTTCTCAAGTGTAGGAGGTGCTTTTAGCTTTGGAAAGAGTACGCGTGCCCGTATAGGTGGCATGCCAGTATAGTATAGTTGTCTTTCTGGTAATAGTTTTAGTTGCAGTTATGCTCCGTGGTGACAACCTTTGAGTTGATGGTATGGGTATTGGAAGTGTTAATAGTTTGGTGATTGTATTGCTAGATCTATTCTTCCTATACCTAATTCTCTAGTCATAGATGTATTGTTGCGAATGCGCCTCAGTCTCCAGTGTTTTAGGAAGTGAGCGCGAAGTTCCCAATGTGAGAGGCACGGAGTGAGGAACCCCTGTCCCACTCCAAGCTAAGCCTGCTGAGCAAGATGCATTGCGATTTCCTCTTCTGTGGACGCACTGGAATATGATCCGGGACTAATTCCTGAGACATCGATCAGGTCAGAGATCTTAGGAGTAGATGCCGGGGGGAGAAGGAATTCTACGACTGATTGAGCCAACAAATCCTAGCTAGAATCTAATCTGGAAAGAACTTGGAACTCTCAACCATAGCTTTGATTTGCTTTTCTTATTGGCAGAAGTCAAGGCGATTTTAATCTCAAAGAGGCCGATAGGACCAGTATCGGACGAGATATTGACAAAAGGAAAATCATTCCATTCTTGTCCCTTCTTGGATTTGAAAACGAAAAGTACGTTCGGGCAGAAGTCTTGTATGAGTTAGCCACTGCTTCAAGCAGAAAATGGAATTTTCCTTGTTGAAAACAAGAGATTCCAAGAGGAGTTAGATAGGGAAACGGAGACTTTACCTGTAAGTCAGTATATTGACAGTGCCCCAAGACAATCTGAAGCACTGACTGGAATCAATCAGCAGCTGAATGCAAGGATTACTTCAATAAACAATTGAAACCAACAAGACCTTTTCTTTTCCATCAGGAGACCATTCAAAGCCTGAAAGAAGAAGGTTGACTCGGCAATCTCAATTTCGTATGAGAAGAAGGTTGACTCGGCAATCTCAATTTCGTATGAGTGATGGTTGACTCATGAAAGTGCAATGGAAGGGTGAAAGCCGATGAACGCCTTTCAGTCGAGTTTGTGTTCACAACCTCTCCTTTTCAGTCGAGTCACTGGGGTTCCTCTCGCAACGAGTGCTCGAGTATATTAGTGTTCAGTATATCATGTTAGTGTTCAGTATAGCCGGGATTGTAGTTCAATCGGTCAGAGCACCGCCCTGTCAAGGCGGAAGCTGCGGGTTCGAGCCCCGTCATTCCCGACCTAGGATCTGATGTATCGATCAATTAATCTCTCATCAGTTACGAAATATATAGCTATAAAAAAAAAAAGCTAGAAATAGAATTTAACTTAGTTTCTCAGCCTCTAGGAATTCCTAAGCGTTAGCGAAGAAAGAAGCCTACTTGAAGAAGGCTGCCAAGAGGAGAGCAAGCGCCCTACCCGAGTCTCCAGCGAGAAGCGTTTTATATATAATATAAATTATTATCGATCGAAACCTAAAGCCAAGTGCATCGATCGGTTTCCTTGCGTTGGGAGGGAGATTGAATGAACGCTTGAAAGCTAGCGGGGACTCAGAGAGAAGAGAGCCAGGGATATCCAACCCAGGAATCGCACGCAGGCTTCCCGCCCCCTTTCTCTGACGAGGGCGAAGCAGAGATCGAATGCTTCCAAAGCAGGGAAAAGAAGATAGGAAGATTGGATGGAAAATCGAGGGTGGGAGCCGAAGGCCCCATCTACATATATACGCACTGGTACCACCATGAAGACTGTGTTCCCACTGGGTGAAGAATCAGATTTATGACCATGGATAATAAGATCCAATTGATTGATGGAAGTCGACTCGACGATCAGGTAGCCTCATCCCATTCTTTAAAGCAGTAGCGAACAAAGGACGCCGACAAGGAAGAGGCGTTCCTCGGAGTGAGAAAGCTCAATCCAAGACATGAAAGCGGAATCACAACTGTGCTTAAATCCCTACTTCCACCGAGGGAAAAGTCCTCCTATTCCTTTCACCAGTTCAGGGCAAATGATGAAGGGGTTTCCGGCGCAAATGAATAGTAGAAAAAGGTCGATTCCTCCTTGCAGTTGATTCACTTTCACTTTAGTTGGACATGGCAAGGAAAGCAGGAATGTCATCAGGCTCAGACCTATTCTTGCAAATAAAAAGAGACTCGCTCTAGTCCCGTAACCATTCGTAAGGAGGGGGCGGTGGTCGAATGAATAGAATGTCCGAGTAAGGAGAACTAGCCAAACTTCTTCACAAGCGAAGGAATTGCAGCCTAACCATCTGTGAGATCGGAGACTTCGAGAGGCTCTGACGCCCTCTTTAACGCCACTCTTTCCGAGTCTCGGACATGAAGCTTACGATTGATTTTGTTAGTGAGAAGCTCAGTTCCGCTTTAAGCCCAACAAGCGGGTGGTTTGGTTGGTTGTTGATAGAGGACTCGAAATAGCTTTATTTGCACCGTTCCCTTCTTTATCGAATAGGGGTTCCTCCGTCACTTCAAATTTGACTAGGGATGAGAACCAGAGAACGCTCTCCACTAAGACTCCCGTATGATATGCAGGTTAAAGCTCCCGTTTCAGATGCTGAAGGCTCGTTGAGACCTCTTCTCTTTTCCGCACCAATCTTAATTGACTACTACATCTTTATTTGGGTGTATAGCTCAGTTGGTAGAGCATTGGGCTTTTAACCTAATGGTCGCAGGTTCAAGTCCTGCTATACCCAAACCTACCTTACCACTATATAGTCAAGATGCGTAGTAGCGTTCTAAGATCACTGAGGGGAAAGTTGGTCATAAATTTGGAGAGTACACGGAAACTCAGACTTTCGAGAACAAATATTGGACCGGGAAGAAAAAAGGGACAGAAATCCATAAAGTAAAAAAATATGGCACGAAAAGGAAATCCGATTTCGGTAAGACTTGGAAAAAATCGTAGTTCAGATTCAAGTCGGTTCAGTGAGGGCGACCGCGAAAGTCACCGAATGGGTAAGTCTTTTCCTTCAGTTTATCCTATATTTTCAAAAAAAGCGTGGGAGGACGTTGCAGATGTCCGGGACGGACACGACTTCTTCTAACGCTAGAAGACCACTGGAAAACACCCGGAACCAGAGCATGTCGTGAAAGAAGCACACTGGATGGGCGTGCTTCGACCGTGTCTCCGGGGCACAGTTGAATGTAGATATCATTAACGCGAGGTGTAGGATACCAGGCCGAGAAACCCAGGCAACCCAACCCCCCCTATGCGCCGATCGCTAGCGCATCCAGGTCCCCGGCGCCCAGCTCTGCGGGGGAGGCCTAGTCTGATCTGAGAAGTGCTAATTCGGTTCGGATAGACTTCAAAAAAGAACGCCGCCGCCTAATAATAAAAATCAAACAAGTGCTAAGTTTCAGATAGTGAATAAACCGAAACGAAAGAAGAGAGGTTTCTCGCTCGGCGCCTAAAGCGCACTATGCTCCGTTTTAACAAATGAGAGTTTTCGGTGGAACCGGTGAACCACGCGAGCTGGTTAGATGTGTGGGACAGAGGGCTCGTAGTACCTGTTAGCGCAGCTATGCAGTGGAAGGGAAGGAGCCTATAAATCGACCCCTTCCTTCTTTTTTTCAAAGAAAAAAAGCAGTACAAAGATATTAGACTCTCGGATGAGACTAAGCGGCCACCGACCGTTCCGACGCACCCCTGACCGATTTTGATTAAGACCGAAAACCTATCTAAAATGAAGCCTAGTTTAAGCTGTCAAACAAATGATAGAATTGAAATTATAGAAAATATCCCGGGAAGAAATATAGATAGAGTTTTGCTCAATAAAGGGAAGATTCGTAGAAAAGGATAAGTTGTTTCGCGAAGACTGCAATCTTTCTAAAGAAACAAGCGAGAAACTTGACTTTGAGAAAAAAAGGTGCTTGTTGCCGGTAAGTAAGCTTGTTTTATATCAATAAAGGCGAAAGGTTTTTGAATATTATAAAGACGCGTTAGCACTTTCGTTTTTAATAAGTTTAGGCTTAACTAAGAAGTGCGAAAGGGCTTGTTTGTTAATTAGGGTGCGCTGGTTTAGAACCCTATACACAACAAAGGGCTTTTCCTTTCAAATGACAACTGCCTCTTCCTGTTGCGAGGGCCTTGCACGAAACCAAACCGCCCCCCCCGCCCCAATCAAGTACCAGTTGCTTCGCAGCGCGGGTAGCCTACTTAGGTTAGGAGGAAGAACCCCTCAGTTCTTACTAACCTCCGGTGTGTAATCAACATGTTGCTAGCTTCAACTCGGTTGAATAAGAATCATTGATTCTCTCTCCTGTCCATTTCTTATTCATTCAGGGCGCTCGGCCGGTGCTCCTTTCTCAAACCAAAACGACTCTGAACGTTAGGGAAGATAAGACCACCTGAGCGAACCGATCAAAGGGACTTGACTTATCCGAACCGAACAATAGCAGCTTAAAGCTAAGCCTCTCACGAGCAGCGTCGCTGCGCGGGGAGGAGCATCTCAAAGTATGAGGCAAAAGATCAAGCGCTTTGACTTTGTCTCCCGGGATCCACCACAGGTTGGGTTTGAGAGCCGTGTGATGGGTGACTATCCAGCACGGTTCGGAGAGCACTTTTAGTCTTTGTTGGTGAATGGAAGCCCCCCTATCAAGCAAAAAAGAAGCGGCTCTTTCTACGGTGGGGTCACTATTGACTCTATTTATTATTATGGTAAATTTGTGTATCAAGATGTCAATCTGAGATCTTATTTCGGTTCGATACGTCCACCTACGAGACTCACCTTTGGCTTTCGTCTCGGTAGGTGTATTCTTCTACATTTTCCTAAAAGAACATTCATTCATTTCTTTCTTCCCCGTCGACCACGACGACTGAAACGACGTGAAAAAACTAGACCCGGAAAGGAGAAGGGCCGGTGGTGGACGACATTCGGGAAAGCCGGGCCGATCGGGTGTCTTCGCGACGATACAGAAGAAGAACGAAACGAAGTGAGAGGCCGGGGGGCAAGGAAAAGAGTCGAGTCGATCAGGCTCGACGACCGAAAGAAGCAAAACGAAATCCGGGGGTGGCCGAAAAAAAAACAACGCTATGGATACCATGACCGATCACCATCGATAAAGAAGAATCTTTCTAAATCACTTCGGATCAGCGGGGCCTTCAAGCATCCGAAATACGCCGGGGTTGTAAATGACATAGCGTTCCTGATAGAAAATGACGACTCCTTCAGAAAAACGAAGTTATTCAAGTTCTTTTTCCCAAAGAAGTCCCGCTCCGACGGCCCGACGAGTTATCTACGGACCCTCCCTGCAGTGCGCCCCTCCTTGAATTTTTTGGTCATGCAATACTTTTTTAATACAAAGAACCAAATGAATTTCGACCCCGTCGTAGTTCTCAATCATTTCGTGGCACCGGGCGCGGCTGAACCATCTACGATGGGGAGAGCGAATGCACAGGGAAGAAGCTTACAGAAGAGAATACGTTCTCGTATCGCTTTTTTTGTAGAAAGCTCGACCAGCGAGAAAAAGTGTTTGGCCGAAGCCAAAAATAGGTTGACCCACTTCATTCGCTTGGCAAATGATCTTCGCTTCGCGGGAACAACTAAAACCACCATCTCGCTCTTTCCATTCTTCGGTGCTACCTTTTTCTTTCTAAGAGATGGGGTTGGGGTGTATAATAACCTTGATGCCCGGGAACAACTACTCAATCAATTAAGGGTCAAATGTTGGAACCTTTTGGGTAAGGATAAGGTAATGGAATTGATAGAGAAATTCAAAAACCTAGGTGGGATAGAAGAATTGATAAAGGTAATAGATATGATGATAGAAATCATACTGAGAAAGAGAGGAATTCCGTATAGGTACAACTCTTATTTTTACGAAGTAAAAAAAATGCGATCTTTCTTGTCTAATAGAACAAACACTAAGACCTTAATTGAGTCAGTCAAAATCAAATCTGTTTATCAAAGCGCTTCTCTGATTGCTCAAGACATCTCTTTTCAACTGAAGAACAAAAGAAGATCATTTCATTCCATTTTTGCTAAAATAGTGAAGGAGATTCCAAAAAGGGTGGAGGGAATCCGTATATGTTTTTCCGGTCGATTAAAAGACGCAGCAGAAAAAGCTCAAACTAAATGCTATAAGCATAGAAAAACTTCTCGTAATGTATTTAACCAGAAAATCGATTATGCTCCTGCGGAAGTATCTACTCGTTACGGAATCTCAGGTGTCAAAGTGTGGATTTCATATAGTCAAAAAAAAGGGGGACGTGCTATATCCGAAACGTACGAAATATAGTAAATATCGTAAAGGCAGATGTAGTAGGGGTTGCAAACCGGATGGTACAAAACTGGGTTTTGGAAGATATGGCACTAAAAGTTGTAAAGCTGGTCGTCTTTCATATCGAGCCATTGAAGCAGCGCGTCGGGCTATAATCGGACACTTCCATCGTGCTATGAGCGGACAATTCCGAAGAAATGGTAAGATATGGGTAAGAGTTTTCGCGGATCTCCCTATTACCGGGAAACCTACAGAAGTAAGAATGGGAAGAGGAAAAGGAAATCCTACGGGTTGGATTGCTCGTGTGTCCACGGGACAAATCCCATTTGAAATGGATGGTGTGAGTTTGGCAAATGCTCGACAAGCCGCTACATTAGCGGCTCATAAACCATGTTCGTCAACCAAGTTTGTTCAGTGGTCGTAACGTAATTGGTTAAGGGGGAGAAAGCGGGCCGAGAATCTTATGTCAAAAGGACCAAGGATGATCTTTTCGGAAAGGAGGAGTAGGAGGAGTCAGCTTATTCTATAGATACTGTAAAAGCCAACTCATGTTTCCACTCAATTTTCATTACGAAGATGTATCACGTCAAGATCCGTTGCTCAAACCGAATCACGCCAACGTTATGGAAGTTCCTGGATCGTGTGAAATAAGAGTAGTACCAAAGGCACCCTATAATTTCATAATAAAAAATGGAAAATTGGCTATGGAGATTCCGCGCGGTCAGAAATTCATACAGACACAAAGGGGTTCGACAGGAAAGTCCTTTCGATCTAATCCATTCTTGGGGTCAAATAAAGACAAAGGATATGTAAGTGACCTAGCACGACAAAGCACTCTCCGAGGGCATGGAATGTCTAATTTTTCGGTCAGAATCTCGACAGTAATGTCTCTGTTAGATTTTCCGGTCGAAATACGGAAAAACTCCATTCAATTCTCGATGGAAACGGAGTTTTGCGAATTCTCCCCGGAACTGGAAGATCATTTCGAGATCTTCGAACATATTAGAGGGTTCAATGTGACTATTGTCACTTCGGCCAACACACAAGATGAGACTTTACCACCGTGGAGCGGCTTTTTGCAAAAAGATGAGGGGGAAACTCAGTAAGATGTCGGAGAAGCAAAATAGTAGAGATCACAAACGTAGATTGCTCGCGGCTAAATTTGAATTGAGACGAAAGCTTTATAAAGCCTTTTGTAAAGATCCCGATCTTCCTAGTGATATGCGGGACAAACATCGTTATAAGTTGTCCAAGTTGCCAAGAAATAGTTCCTTTGCACGAGTAAGAAACCGATGTATTTCCACGGGTCGCCCTCGTTCTGTATCTGAGTTCTTTCGAATTTATCGTATCGTTTTTCGTGGATTAGCATCTCGAGGTTCTTTGATGGGCATAAAGAAATCATCTTGGTAGCACCACCAAACCAATAGAACAAAGAAAGGTTAGCTCCGCAGCTGGTCCACAAGCAAGGTAAGTAAGTCCATTACCAGCCGGCTCCGGACCGAAAAGACCTAACAGAGTAATCCCTTATCTTGGATCGGAGATGCGAACGGGGCGGGAATCGAAGTGGGGGACCTCTCTACCGCTTGTGTCTATTTCCTGTCAAGTATGCTCCCCAGACATAGACTACGTACAGGTAGTACTCTTGGAAAGAAAGATATAATGCGTGAACATAACATTAAGTTACGAATGTAACTCCCGACTACTCTTCTAAATATACTAAGGCGGAGAACTCTTGTTCATTGGAGCGCCGTAGTGCGGAGGGATGAACCCATCATGGAAGTCCGAGTTGGGACTGAGCCTTCCGAATGATAATGCTTTGTTTCGTTGGAAAAACCAACGCAAATCTCATATTGACTTTCTATCGCCCTACTTTTAAGGATAGATAGAGAGAGTTACTTTATGAAATTCTCTCCCTTATAAAGCAGCGCAAGTCGGCCCCCCCAGAACAAAGCCCTACTCCCGAGAGGCACGGAGTGACTCGACTAAAAGGAGAGGTCCAAATGGACTTCCGTGAATTACAGTGATCCAGTCTCACGGATATGGGGCCTCGCCGGAGATGGCAGGGCAAAACCTGATGGACCTTTTTTTTTCTCAAGAGGTTATTTCGAGAATCAACCAACCGACGAGACGAATTCGAGGATGTGTTAAAATAAAGTCTAACCGCCAAGGCAAGTCCCATGGATAAGCCCAGCCTCCCTCTCGTTTCACTCCCGAGGAACGCCTTTTCAGTCGAGTTGCTAAAGCACCTCTCCTTACAGTCGAGCTTCTTTGTTCCTTCGGACCTCTCGCCCAAATGAAATAGGATGAATCCAATCAATAAGCTTATTGATTGATTCAGAGCGCAGCGAAGCCAAATTAAATCAAGGCAAAGGGGGGCTTACTTTTCCTGACGCTGAGTCATCCTATTCAAATTTAGCTATGCTAATGTAACAGGAAAAGTATTCAGATGATATGGATCCCAAGAGATGAGCGAGAACCTCCAATTGCTTAAGGATCGCACTCCGCTGTCCCGCTTGGTGGACGAGATCTTCTCTCGGGGTCATCCTAGGTTACTGAAGGGTTGTCCGACTGCTCGGTGACCGAATCAGAGAAGTTTTGACCGCTTTCTCTTCTCTACAGCACTCTCGGACTGATCATCCAATCCATCTTGCTGCGACAAAGCAAGCTTAGGAATGAATCTAAGAAATTTAGGTCTCTGCCCGCTTGAAAGATTCTTCTTTCCTCTTCGGTGAAAGAGGGCAAAGGTGTGTAGGAGAAAGAATTCTAAAAACGTCGACGCTTAATTCGCCCCCGAGGAACGCTTTCAAAAGTCAAAGAAAGGCTCAAATATCAATATATATATTTTAGGATATTTTAGGGCCCTAGAACGCAAAAAAAAGTGGGTGAACAAGAGTTGTCACGATAGGAAAGAGAAATGACTATAAGGAACCAACGATTCTCTCTTCTTAAACAACCTATATCCTCCACACTTAATCAGCATTTAGTAGATTATCCAACCCCGAGCAATCTTAGTTATTGGTGGGGGTTCGGTTCGTTAGCTGGTATTTGTTTAGTCATTCAGATAGTGACTGGCGTTTTTTTAGCTATGCATTACACACCTCATGTGGATTTAGCTTTCAACAGCGTAGAACACATTATGAGAGATGTTGAAGGGGGCTGGTTGCTCCGTTATATGCATGCTAATGGGGCAAGTATGTTTTTTATTGTGGTTTACCTTCATATTTTTCGTGGTCTATATCATGCGAGTTATAGCAGTCCTAGGGAATTTGTTTGGTGTCTTGGAGTTGTAATCTTCCTATTAATGATTGTGACAGCTTTTATAGGATATGTACTACCTTGGGGTCAGATGAGCTTTTGGGGAGCTACAGTAATTACAAGCTTAGCTAGCGCCATACCTGTAGTAGGAGATACCATAGTGACTTGGCTTTGGGGTGGTTTCTCCGTGGACAATGCCACCTTAAATCGTTTTTTTAGTCTTCATCATTTACTCCCCTTTATTTTAGTAGGCGCCAGTCTTCTTCATCTGGCCGCATTGCATCAATATGGATCAAATAATCCATTGGGTGTACATTCTGAGATGGATAAAATAGCTTTTTACCCTTATTTTTATGTCAAGGATCTAGTTGGTTGGGTAGCTTTTGCTATCTTTTTTTCTATTTGGATTTTTTATGCTCCTAATGTTTTGGGACATCCCGACAATTATATACCTGCTAATCCGATGTCCACCCCGCCTCATATTGTGCCGGAATGGTATTTCCTACCGATCCATGCCATTCTTCGTAGTATACCTGACAAAGCGGGAGGTGTAGCCGCAATAGCACCAGTTTTTATATGTCTCTTGGCTTTACCTTTTTTTAAAAGTATGTATGTGCGTAGTTCAAGTTTTCGACCGATTCACCAAGGAATGTTTTGGTTGCTTTTGGCGGATTGCTTACTACTAGGTTGGATCGGATGTCAACCTGTGGAAGCACCATTTGTTACTATTGGACAAATTTCTCCTTTGGTTTTCTTCTTGTTCTTTGCCATAACGCCCATTCTGGGACGAGTTGGAAGAGGAATTCCTAATTCTTACACGGATGAGACTGATCACACCTGATCAGTGAAAAATTTTGACACCAATCATTTACATATTACACCAAGAATTGACAAGCGGATAAGTTTTCTAGTTTGCTATGTTGATATAGCTTAGATAGGGAAAAGATAACTCCACTATAGGGTAGGGCTGTACTTCAAAAATAAAAAAGGGTCCCTCTCCCCCTTTTTTATTAAAAAATAAAAAAAGAGGCCCCGCCCCCCAAGGCCTAAGGGGCCCCCTCTGATAAAGAAAGAAAAAAAATATAGAACTACCTTTACTGCAAGAATATAAATGACTCGCTATTCACTCGAGGTTTCTGGGTCATAATGTAGGAGAGATGGCCGAGTGGTTTAAGGCGTAGCATTGGAACTGCTATGTAGGCTTTTGTTTACCGGGGGTTCGAATCCCTCTCTTTCCGTACCTTTACCTAATTCACCAACGTTACCGACCGCCATGTATAAAATAAAAATCGAGACCTCTAAGAGTCAGACCTTTTTTTGAGATTATTTTTTTCTAATTACTTTTGTTTTGTACGAAAAAAAAACGGAAAGAGCGGACAACGAATGAAAATCTCTGAACGTGATACGTAAATGGGAGAAAAATATGGATGAAACCCCTTATCTATCTTTCCTTCAGCAAAAAAAGGTTTATGAAGCCATCCTCGCCTCGGGGATAAGAGATCTTTCGATTCTGGAGAGTAAGCTTCAAGCTCAAGATCTCATTTGTGATCTTCTTCTTCGCGAACCTAATCTCAAGTGAACATTTCTTATTGAATTCTCAATTTTCGTATAAAAATACCTGCCTTTCATTTTATTGAAGAGAAAACCTCCCCCCATTTGAACGAAGTCTCTGGCCTTCCCCGTTATGACTTTAGAGTATCTCTCACGTCTTATAAGTCACTTAAAAATGAATGGGCGGATAGGACCACTCCTGCTTGCTCTTGGCCTTGGCTGCTTAGAGACATCCCTTTAGTTCAGAGAATGGAATTAGGAATTTGATTTTCGTCTTCTTGTAGGTCGGTCATATGTTCAATCAGGAATTCCATCTCTTCTTTGCTTTCTGGTACCGGTTTGAGTTCCTTTGTTCAAATAAATATCTACCCATGTCAGGCTTCCCTTCCCGGTAGTACTTCTGTTCTTCTTCTGTCTGAGGCAAAGGCGAATCCCTTATACTGTATACGGTTGAGCTGGCTTGGCTGGTACATCAAGCATATCGGCATATTGCTTGTTCGGTGTGGTACACATATCTGTCAATGTCAATCAAGTAATAGAATTCATTCCCACTGTCTGAAGAAAACGTGAAGAATTTAAAGTTTATGAGCTTGGAAGACCCGTTGAAGTCCCCGAATAAAGGGGAAAAGGCTATAAGTAGGCCGTTTGCTATTGCTAGAAGGGCTGCTCGCCTTTATACGGCTTGGCTTCGCTATCGCTCCTATGTAGTGGTGATCGGCCTCAAAAGTGGTATTCCTGCCATACAAGCCTATTTTTTCTAGTGCTAGAAGCTTCGCCAGAAGCAAGCAAGACGAGGGAGCGGAGCTTCGTAGACAAGGCTCGTTACGTACTTGACTGACGAGCTGTCTACTAAACGAGCGTTAGAGCGAGCGAGTTAAGCCTCTAAAGTTTGATAGCTCTTCCCCCTCCCTCACCTTACTCTTCAATTTCCGCTTAAGCTTCCCCGGTTTGGGGGATTAATTGATTGGATACCCGAGAACCATAATCTTTCCTAGGAACAGCTTCTACGACGATAGATAGGGGTCAGCTTTCTTTGGCATCTATGCCCCCTGCCCTCCAAACAGTATGGGAGCCTTTCAGCTCGTACTGCTCACACTCCTAGATCTTCACGGCACCTCCTCCACCATAGTGTGAGCTGCTCCCAGCGGAGAAAAGCAAGGCCTACTTCGAAATTAGCTTTCAACAACGTCAACAACACCACGAAAAAAGTCAACAATGGTTGCCCACTAATCTGATCATAGGTGAAATCCAATCCCTTCGCTTCGCGCCAGGCTTTGAAACCGTAAGTCAGGCGCCTTCGGCCCTCTCCTTTCAGTCGAGTTGCTAAAGCACCTCTCGGAAGCGAGAAAGCGAGCAGCAAGCTGAAAAAAGGGAAAAGTGGTTTTATAAAGCAAAATAAGCTAAGGGGGCTGGCTAGGAATCGCAAGAATTGAGAAGGGTGGGAAAGACAGGTTCGGAAATGGCCGGATTAGCAGGAGGAAGGTCTTGAAGAGCCTGAAACAAAGAAAGGTGTACATAAAAAAAGAGGCTGGTTATGGCCTTTACTTGATAGGACTCCTTTCCCATCTATCTTGACCGGGAAGAGGGGATAAAAAACCTTGCTAACGCCCTGCCCACCCTTCTGGATCCCTCATATTTATGATTCCAGGCTTCCCGGACTCGTAATAGACGGCTAAGAACAAGAAGAGGGTCAGTAGTCTCTGCCGTTGCAGGTCCTTCTCCTTCCGCTGAGACGGCCCTCTTTTTTTGTTTGTTCACCGCGGCACGAAATCATGAAGAAGCTGGAATAACTCAGAAAGAGAGTGGCGCCTAGCCGTTGAGAGCGTCTATTATCTTTGTAGAGGAACAGTACGATCTTGGACTGGCCCCCTTCGCATGACCTAGAAAGATAAAGAAGTCCATGCTACTATAAGGCCTCTAAACTCCTCCCTCAGGACACTATTGCGTTGCCCATGGGGACGGGGTAGCCCCGACTTCCATAGGTCCTTGGTTCGACCTCCTAATGAGAATTGAGGTCCTTGCGCGGGCGTCTCATCCCTAAGACTTGCTTGCTCTGTATGGAGTGCCCTGTGGTTCCTCGAGTGCCAGCCGCAGAGAGGAATGCCATCAACTAGGGCGCTATTGGCCACTAACCACTCGCTCGCCAGCCGCTCGGGCTCCGCGTTTCAAGTTCGTTATCCTAACCGTCCCCTCTGCTCCACCGGGTGCCTGGCCCCTTCTTCTATCTTATCTACTGCCTTGCTCCTCGGCTCCCTACAGCTCCAGCCGCTCGCTGTAATAGCTTGCTTCTCGGGTGGCTCGCACCCCCGGGTGGTGCGGCTGAGCCAGAGTGGGCTCAACAGTCGGCCTATGTTTCCGGGCGCACGCGTAAAGGCATGATTAGTTCCACAAATCTCACTGCACTGACCATAGTAAACTCCTTCTCGTTGTACCAAAATAGAGATTTGATTTAAACGACCAGGTACAGCATCACATTTGACACCTGAGGAAGGTACAGCCCAACTATGAGGTACATCAGCAGATGTTACAATAATACGTAGATGAGTTTTGGCTGGTACAACCACTCTATTGTCCACTTCTAATAAACGTGATTGACCCAATTCTAGATCTTCTTCTGGAATCATATAACTGTCAAAAGTGAGTGACTGCTCATCGGAACTGTTATAGTCAGAATACTCATAAGTCCGATACCATTGATGTCCAATAGCTTTGATAGTAATGGCTGGATCTACTACTACCTCGTCCATTGAGTATAAGAGAGCAAATGATGGTATAGCAATGAACATCGAGATGAGACTAGGAAAGATGGTCCGAAGAATCTCGATAGTAGTTCCATGAACAATCCTTTGCGGGATTGCATTTTCTTTATAGTGGAAATGCCATAAAGCGCGAACCAAGATCCATAATACGAAAACCAAAATCAGAATGAGGAAGAAAAAGATATCGTGATGTAAGTCTATTATTCCTTGCATTATAGGTGTAGCTGCGTCTTGAGATCCTAATTGCCATGGTTCCGCTGCATCACAAGGAGAAATTGTGAGGAATAACCATTTTAGAACAATCATTTTCAAAGCAAAGGTTCCTTCATTGACTGCTCCGCTCCCCCCCAAACAAAGAGAGACTGATTCTGACTCTCCCAATTAAGGAAGACGGAAATGACTGGTGCCGGTTGGTCCAACCAAGAAAAAAGAGATGGGAATTTTGGGCGTAAGATTCTTCTTCTTCTTACAATATTTTGAGTTAGATGAACAGAGATCACTCCTCTAAGCAGCCTTCTTCTTATATACATATTATTCTGTCATGGGTTGTTAGCTGTGTTCTATCGTAGCTATCTCTGTTCAACACTTGGAGGGAGCGAGCAACGGCCTGCGAGCGATCGTAGCTACTTCCCTTAGTTTTGTTTCAAACTCTTCTCTTTTTTCCTTTTTTCTTACTTTTCCATCTATATAAAGAGAAAGTTTTGGATTCCTGATGTGCTCCGTAGAGCTAAAATAGGGTTTCATCAAATCCTCGCTATATAAAGAGAAAGTTTTGGATTCCTGATGTGCTCCGTAGAGCTAAAATAGGGTTTCATCAAATCCTCGCTATATAAAGAGAAAGTTTTGGATTTCTGATGTGCTCTTACGAAGGAAAATTGGATTGCTAACTTTTGCATCTATATAAAATGAAAAGAAAGATTTGTGTGTAGCTCGCCGAGGTACAGAGTGACTCTTACTCAACTTCGATGAAATCAATCTCATATGCCGAGATCAAGGTTCAAACAAAAACAAGAACAGAAATAGATCAAAGTCAAAGGGAAAGAAGGGATGCTGTTCATGCGGGGAAGAAGGACATTTTAAGAAGAATTGTCCCAGTAGAAAGGCTTATCATGATAAGACAAAAGACCAGAACACAGTAAGAGGAGAGTCTGCTATGGTAAAAGGAACAGAGGTCAAGCGTGTGGATGTCCTATATGCAGCTGAAGCCTTGAATATTACTGATCTGGTTGAACAAGAGTGGATCATGGACACAGGTTGTTCTTACCACATGACACCCAAGAAAGAGTGGTTTGATGAATTGAATGAAGAGATCACAGGGATAATCAAGATGGGAAATGACACAACATCATCAGTGAAAGGAATAGGAAGTATAAAGATCCTAAATGAGGATGGAACAGTGGTGATTCTGACACAAGTGAGGTATGTACCAGATTTAAAGAGAAACCTTATCTCACTAGGAACACTGGATTCACAGGGTTGTGCATATAGAGGTGAAAATTGAATCTTGAAAGTGCTAAAGGGTTGCAGAGTTGTTCTAAGAGGAAAACAGTACGACAGTCTATACTTCCTACAAGGCAAAGTTGTTGAGACAGAAGCTCTCATAACTGAGGACAAGAAGGATGAAACTTCACTGTGGCACAGCAGGTTAGGCCACATGAGTCAAAAAGGGCTAGAACTGCTGGTGAAAAAAGGGTACATTGATGGTAAGAAGGTGTCATCTCTTTATTTCTGTGAAGACAGCATATATGGGAAGGCACACCGTGTGAGCTTTGGAGTTTAAAAGCACACTACAAAACTACCATTCCTCCAAGAGAAGAAATGGCACCAACATTGGTCACTGAAGCACCTTTCGTCAATGAAGGAGCTATCCTCCCCGGCAACAGAGTAGGATAAATGCCATGAAGCTTCCCCGGTCCCTAGGAAGGGCTTTCCCAGACCAATGCAATACCTATATTCTCACTTTACTTCTCTCTGGCAGCTATTGAAATGGAAGTTGGTGAAATGTACGATCGATTTCAGCTCTCTAGGACAGTCAAAGATCCTTTCTTTAGTCCTGCTTTACTATATGATGCCCTACTTTCCCGGTTTTCTGGAAGGTTCTACCTAGATGCCGGAGGAACCCATTCCCTCCGTTGTTGTTGTTATCTGTTGATTTCCTAGCTGACCTTCCTACTCCTGCCTACAGGGCATATCCCACAACAGGTATTAGCTTTTGACAATGATTACACGCTTATTATTCGCGTCACGTCAAATGGAGAACTATGATTGGAACTCTAAGCTGCTTCAGTTTCTCTTAAGTTAAGGGTGCTGATGTTCCCATTGGTCTGGTACTATATTTGATATTCTGGTTAGCTTGACAGGCCTAATTAATAGATACATTTGATTCTGCTTTTCCCAATAATATCAAGCGGGTATAACTCTAACAGTTCCAACTCCCAGGTACTTAACTGCTTCACTTCAGTTGCAATAAACCTGGCTTGGTGTAAACTATTACATATCACCTATGCCCAGGCTCTGGAGACCTCTTCTCTGTCAGACCTCTCTTCCTCCGATCCAACCCTACTGTTTGAAGTGAGCTACAACCACTTTCTTTTTCATTCCTTCCAAACCAAACCAGAATAGACTTCTGTCTTGAGAACAACCAACTTACATGGCTCTATCTACTACGAAAGAGGCAAGGACAGATCCGCCGAAAAAGGATCGGTCTTGAGTCCTCGGGAGATTCGTTGTCGGAATTCTTTGATTCCACCTATCTTCTTGAAGAAGAGGTTCTATCTCAATCAGTTTGGGCTAGTGTGCAATGCCGCTAACCTTCTATCTTTGGTTCACCTTGAACAACCTATCTTAGCAGCTTCTTCTTGTGAGAAAATCAAAAGTGTTGTGTTCTTGCCTTGCCGAGTTCAACCTATCTTTCTAGCACCGGATTTTGTAATGGAATTGCTTTCTATCCTATCTTTTGTATCCTATCTAATGTAGCAAGCGATCTTTGCAACTTCTTATATTCTCATCAGAGGTTGTTGGTGAATAGGTTCTTTTTTTCTACAGATAGAACCAAAGCCCTTCTTCTTGCAACATCCGACTCGTTCACAGCTGATTGATTCAATAGCAACTTCTTCGAGAACAGTGAGAGCAGATTCAATAGCAAGGGCGCAGCTCCTGGTTCTTAGCTTATCACATGGCCCTTTATCATCGAAGACAGTGATCGACATACGAATCGTGAAATGAATTCCTTGGTGGGAAACCCTCCGATCCGATGACTCCCTGATCCTCTCTTTTATCCCCCCATCTATTCACTCCGAGGAACGCCTGTTGTTAGCCAACCAATCCCATGAGCTAGCTTCCCTGGTTTGGTTAGCTTGGGAATAGGTTTCCCCTTACAGGACTTTAGTTACTCGACTGAAAGGAAAGATCGTAAAAGTAGCGTAGAACCCTCTTCCTTCGGGTGTACTTGTCCTATCGAACAAACTTCCTGTAAGGGAGGAATTTCTTTCTATTCTATAATACAGAGAAAGAAAGCGGGAAAGAAAACTCACTGGGGAGACGCTTGATTCGCTGCAAATCAGAGTGTAAGAAAGCAAAGAAGAGAAGTCGACAAATAAGCTGCTAGTGCTTGAGTAAGCGGCGTGAGAGTATCCAGTCCTGGGGGAAGAGAAGCTCTAAGCGTACCCGCAGTTCACGTACCAGCTCTTAGAAATGTTCACGTATCCAGTGCTAGTCTTTTCTGTTCCAGTAAGAGTAGTTGGAGGACTAGCTAGTGAATCAGCTGTTAGGGGCAAGGCGCTTGACCAACGGGAGAAGCCAACTCCGTTCCTCCTAACACAGATATCAGATATTAGGCTTGGCAACAGACGCTTTGATATGTGTTACACAGACGCCCTGTAGACATTGAATCGGCTCACTCCGACTTCGATTGCTAAAATGTTGACGTGAATACGCTTGCTGGTTGTGATATGTTCCCTACTATACTACTATTGAAGACCTTGACTTTTGATCTTCCTTCTAGGAGAATTCATCAAACCTTGCTTATCCTTCTGATGAGCAAGCTTTTCCTCTAACTAAGTTAGACTGCCTCTTACGAGCAGGTAACCTACCTTCTAAACCATGCCCACTATACTTTCTTCTAAGCCAGCTTTTCACTCTTTGTTTTCGTATCATCTCATTGGACTTATTTCAAACAAACTCGTTACACTCGCACCTGATACACGGGAACGAAGAAAACTACATGGGGAGCACGCTTACACCTGCAAGAACTAAGGGTCCAGACCAAGCACAGACAGATAGAACCAGACATAAAAAATCTTCCTTTGCACAATGCCTATCAGATATGGAAGGAGGATCTTTCAAGAGAAACTTCCATTTGATTTTCTAGCTCCGAGAGCTACTTTAATGGCTTGTGCCCATAACAAGTAGTTATGATCATTCAACTTTACAGAGGTAATCTGCATACTGACCTGATCAGATGAAGTGTTGGAGGCGGATTTATTTGAGTTAGAATCAGCCATGACGAATAACGTTGAGAAAGACCACCCAAGAAAGAATAAAGAAGCAAGCCCCACAACCATGGAGAATATGGGAGCAAGCCTAAGAAGAGGTTCCCTCTCGAGGAACGCCTCGAGGAACGCCTCTTCTCATTATATGATTTGTGTGAACACAGTAAAGTCCCACCATAAGCATTCTCTGCATCTCCACTGCATTAAATGAAACTAAACGTCCCTTTCAACTTTGGATCAACTGCCTCAATCAGTTTCCCTTTCTCCCAGTAGCTCCATACCAATCAACAAGCACCGTACCAGCATCATCGACAGGCCTTTTCCCTGTAGCTACCTCTAGCACCACTAGACCGAAGCTGTAAACATTTCTGTGATGGAACACCATAATAAACATATTAAGGAGCAAGATCTCCCATTTTCCCAGCTGGTATTGTAGCTTCCCTGGTTATAGAACTATGTTCATAGACTTCTGCCTAAATCTCCTAGCTTGGCATTGAATTCTGCATCAAGCATTATATTTCAAGTCTTAACTAACGTCCCTATGAATTCTTTCTCTCTCACATTCTGAATGCAGATATGATAGAGCAGACGCAACTCCGAGAACTAGATTCAACCTTTGCTTTCTTTTCCTCTGGCTAGTAAGATGTTTCAGTTCGCCAGGTTGTCTCTTGCCTGCCCATGGATTCAGCAGCAGTTCAAAAGGTTAACCTATTCCGGAATCTCCGGATCTACGCTTATTTTCAACTCCCCGAAGCATTTTCGTCGCTTACTACGCTCTTCCTCGTCTCTGGGTGCCTTGGTATCCACCGTAAGCCTTTCCTCGTTTGAACCTCGCCCTTCACTTCAACTCATACATACTACTTTTTGACTTCCAGGAGATCAGATTTTGACCCAAGAACACAGCAAAACCGGTGATCGATCGTCTGGGTATCAGGGTATCCAAACCAATCAGAGTCTGCAAAGCTTTTAAGTTGAATCTCTGAATCTGCATAATACATCAGACCTTGTCCAGGAGAATTCTTGAGGTAATGGAGAATTAGAGTGGCAGCCTGCATATGTGGAACTCGAGGAGCAGCAACAAATTGACTTAAACGATTCACAGCATATGTAATGTCAGGCCGTAAGATACTGAAGCTGTCCTTCCAACCAGCCAACCCATATTACTTAGTAACGGTTGAACACAACACTTACTTTGGCCAGGTTCTTCCATCTCCTTCGGATCCTGTAACTCTCTCCTTCTCCTCAAATGAGAGCATTTGAGACTTCTCCTCATCAACTAGTTAATGAGACTTCTCGTGCTGAAAAAGATCATTTCATTGACCTACGGCACGGAAGGAAAGCACCGCTGCTAGCTCGCCTTGTCCATGGAACTTATCCTGTTGAGAATCCTATCTTGCTTGACTGCGCTGGGAAGTCTTTCCTTAAAGCATTGATTTGACTTGGAGTATCCGCTTAAGTGAGAAAAGGAACTTTATTTATTTAGCTTGAACCTTGAGCCGTAGAAGAGGACCTTTCAGAAGGACGGCTGGAGGAACCCCTTGAGCATGGACGAGAGTGAACCTATTTAAAGGTTTACTGTATCGTTTACTGGTGATGGGAATATGTAATATTGTTGTAGAAGTTTCCAGCCTCACAGGTTTTAGATTGAACTATGGAACCGAGCGAAGACCTTTGAGATTGAGATTCCCCAGTCCACTTATGAAATGGATCCGGATTCACCGCTTTCGACTGAGATGTAAAGTCACCTTCGCCTTTGCTTTTCGTATTCTATGCGGTTTTCTCAGAGGTTATTCTGTCTGATCAGCTTTATAATCTCCTCTCTTACTTATTGGTCCAACGGAATTCTGCTTTATCATGAAAGTTCTCGACCGAGGAATTCCATTTCGGTAGCAGGCTTCTAAATACGCTGCTTGCCCGAACCAAGGACCTTCACATTCTAATCAAAGGTAAGATGCTAAGGGTACCGATAACTTCTGATTATGGATTCTATCCAAGGATCGGGTTCTATCTATGATTCGTGCGACGAATGCGATGACTCTTGGTTAAGGCAAGGCCTTAAAACATCGATCAAGCATTCTATCGAGCCCTTACTCATCAATCAATGAAAAGAGATACCGACCCTCTTGTGGATTGTGCGTGAGGAGCCTCCCTATCAAAACAATTAGTCTCTTCCAATGAGCAGAAAAACAACGATAGGCAATTACCCCATGCTACTCTCAGCCAGATGGAAGGTCATACGATAGGATGCGGCAGATCGAAAGAAATCCAGTGAGTAGAAGCGGTATTGCAGATAGGCGAATGAAAGACTGGCGGAGGACGGGTATTCCATCATACAAGAGGAATCACAGAGAATGCCCTGCACACTCCAAAAGAAGAACCTAACAGATCTGAGACCCTCCTTGTACGGAAGAGCAAAT